CAAATCCAAAAATTCCTCTTTTTTATACATAGGTCGTCGATTCGGCATTGGATAAAAAAGGCAGAGTGCCCTTTTCTTTCTAGTAAATGGTTCAAATCCTTTTATCGATATGAGTGTTCTATATCAGATAAATTACCAACTATTCATTTTGAAAACATTTCAGTACTAATGTAGTCGTAGAAAGAGTACCATGTTTTGCCTGGACTTCAAACAGTTTAGCTTTAACCATGTTAATGGTCTCACATTATTGGTTGATAGAGAATCAAAGTTGATTTACCAATAAGTCACGAAATGCTATGGTTCTTACATATGATTTTTTAATTTATTCAGAAGTAATTCGTCGAGATCGTGCACCTTTTTTCCTATTTATCCTAAATATACTATAACTATAAATAAAGTAAAGTGCAGCCGGATGGATCCAACCTATTCTTGAAATACACAACCCGCACACACTCCCTTTCCAAAAAAAATCAATACACCAATCACTACACTTAGATTTATTGGATTTGTTGCTAAAATATCGGTATTAAACCCGAAACCCCCGGCGGATGGCCAATGGCGTGAGAAAACGAAAGAATCGGTTACATTTTTCATATGCTTTCCTCTTATAGATAGGACTGACAAAGAACAAAGTTCTTTTTCTATTACTTCGCTCGCCCCTTTCTTTTTTGATCAATTTATTTATTTTTAATTGAATTTCCCCCCCTTTAATGGGAATAGATTAAATCTAGTAATTTCATTTAGGTTAGGTCTTAGGTCTCATTTCAATTGTGAAATATATCGTTTGTGGAAACGTTTCCTAAAAGGAAAAAGGTTTCCATTGTACTAAGCTAAGGACGGGAAGGAAGAAAGCGAGTGATCTGGTAATTCCTCATCCTCAAAGCAGTCCTTCCTGTAGTCTCAACAAATAAGTAATTATAGGAGTAAAGTGTTGATATAATTCGAAGAAGCAAACGACAATTTAATTTCAAGTTAATAAAGAAAAAAAGTAAAATAAGTATGTAATCTAAGGTACTTTTTTACATTTCTAGGATTAAACAAAAGGATTCGCAAATAAAAGCGCTAATGCCACAACCAGTCCGTAAATTGTTAAAGCTTCCATAAAAGCTAGACTAAGCAATAAAGTACCTCGTATTTTACCCTCTGCTTCTGGTTGTCTCGCAATACCCTCTACAGCTTGGCCTGCAGCAGTACCTTGACCAACTCCGGGTCCAATAGAAGCAAGTCCTACAGCCAATCCAGCAGCAATAACGGAAGCGGCAGAAATCAGTGGATTCATGGTAAGTTCCTCGCACAAAAAAAAAAAATAAATGGTTAATGATACAATCAACCAATGAATTATTACTTAATTTTATCATTAAGTTTGATCATTAAGATCTATTGGGTCGGAGTAACTAAAAACTAATGATAATATTACTGAATCGTCAGAACTACTTCGATATCTCGTTTTTTGTTTCTACCCATGATCATGATGAAGTTTTTGTAAATCCATATACATACGGCTCTAGTTATTGCATTTCTTTCTTTCCAACCATTCTTTCATTCCATCCTTCGTTCTTTACTCTTCTATATCCTTGAGTTCATCTGTTTTTTCATCCAATCCACAATCACAAATGAAACAGAAGAAAGGACTTGACTTATCTTGTAATCCATCTAATCTAAATGCAGTAAACTGCAATCAAATCAATATATGCAATCATCAATATATGCAATGGATATCAATATGATCGATATCAACGATATCAATATATCAATATAACGATATCAATATGTATATCAATACATATATATATATATTTTTTATTTATTTTGCTATATATATATTACATATATATAGCATATAGTTAGATATATATATAGTTAGTTAGTATATAGGTAAGGCATAAGGACTTCTATTTATATATAGATAGGACTATATAACTAGTGAATATCTAATATTACATATACATATTACATATACATTTCTTTCTTCCATAACGTAAACTGGCCACATTTTATATTGAATCGGATTATAGAATCATTCCTCGAAACCCACACAAAAAGTGGCTGGACTTATAGACATTACATACATCTAGTGTGACCTCCCCAACCCATCCTTTTTTTTTTACAATTCCGTAATATCGTTCATCTTCTCTCCTACGACTCTAGGTCATATATTCATACGTATTTATATCTATTATGTTCTCCAACCAAGCAGATTATCTTGAACCATGCATGAATTGGGATAAGCTAAAAAAAAAGACTATTTCGAAAACTAGTCAATGATGACCCTCCATGGATTCACCTATATAAGCCGCGGCTAACGTTGCAAAAATAAGAGCTTGAATACCACTTGTAAATAATCCAAGAAACATGACAGGTATAGGAACTACTGAAGGGACTAAAGAAACAAGAACAACAACTACTAATTCATCAGCCAATATATTCCCGAAAAGTCGAAAACTAAGAGATAAGGGTTTTGTGAAATCTTCTAGGATGTTAATTGGTAAAAGTATTGGAGTTGGTTTGATGTATTTCTCGAAATAACCCAACCCTTTTTTGGTAAGACCTGCATAAAAATATGCCACTGACGTGGGTAAAGCTAAAGCAACAGTAGTATTTATATCATTCGTGGGCGCAGCTAACTCCCCATGAGGTAACTGTATGATTTTCCAAGGTAAAAGGGCACCTGACCAATTAGAAACAAAAATAAATAGGAACATAGTTCCAATAAAAGGAACCCAAGGTCCATATTCTTCTCCAATCTGGGTTTTGCTCAAGTCTCGAATAAATTCAAGGACATATTCAAAGAAATTCTGACCGTCGGTCGGAATGGTTTGTGGATTCCGAACAGCTATGATGGCTGAACCTAACAAGATAGCAATTACGACCCAAGAAGTGATAAGTACTTGGGCATGGATTTGTAAACCTCCTATTTGCCAATAGAAATGTTGGCCTACTTCTACACCCGATATATCGTATAACCCCTTGAGTGTTTTAATGTAACATGGTATAACATTCATATTGTCCTCTGATAGAAATTGAACTTCAAAAAAGGAATTAGTTTGATTCAACCATTTCTTTCTCAACTCACCAACTTGAATCATTAATCATATATTTAGGATACCAAGAAATCACATAACATCATAATATATATCAATATCCCCAGTTCTTTTTTTTTTATCTATTTTTAAAAATTCAAAAAAAAGTAACCGATCCAATAAATCTATGGAGTTGCCCAATAATTAACATTAACTAATTTTATTATTCTTAATCTTAATCATAATCAACGATTTCTTATATAGCTAGAACGACCTTCACAAATTGCGGATACTAATTTGTTAAGAATCAATCGAATTGAAGCTATAGCGTCATCGTTGGCTGGAATCGAAATATCTGCAAGATCTGGGTCACAATTTGTATCGATTAAACAAATCGTTGGAATCCCCAAAATGGCACATTCTCGAAGAGCCGTATATTCTTCTTGCTGATCAACGATGATCACAATATCAGGCAATCCCGTCATATATTTGATCCCACCGAGATATGTTTGCAAGGTAGATAATTTTCTCTTCAACATTGCTGCATCTCTTTTGGGGAGACGGTTGAGTTTCCCCATCTTTTCTTCTGCTCTTAAGTCCCTGAACTTATAAAGTCTCGTTTCCGTAGTGGACCAATTCGTTAACATACCACCGAGCCATTTTTGATTAATAAAATGAGACCGAGCCCTTATTGCAGCTGATGCTACTGAATCCGATGCTTTATTTTTGGTACCGACGATTAAGAAGTTTTTTCCCCTACTTGCTGCATCAAAAACTAAATCACAGGCTTCTGATAAAAAACGAGCAGTTCTAGCGAGATTTGTAATATGAATACCTTTACGCTTTGCAGAAATGTAAGGGGCCATTCTAGGATTCCATTTCTTAGTACCATGACCAAAATGAACTCCTGCTTCCATCATCTCTTCCAAATTGATGTTCCAATATCTTCTTGTCATTTTTTCCCACACTTCCTTTTTGTTTTTTCTTTTTCGTATTATTAACAAAGAGACGAGGTACCTTGAAATAAATAATTGTTCCGATGGAACCTTCTACCGGGGATTGACCATTGATACACGGCACAAACCATAATTTTTTTTAATTACTTATTTTATTTATTACCAAATCAATAATCAGACCAGTATAGTTAAAAGATAATTAAAGTGAAAATGAATCCGCTCTTAGGAATCATTAAATCGCATAAATGATTGTTCTGATGTCTCATGTAAATTTGTCTCATGGAAATTGTTTGTCGCGTAAGAACAAAATAATTCTCTATGGTGTAACAAAATATCTCTCATTTCCAACTCGAATAGATTTTTTCTTTTGATTTCCAAATAAATGTTTTTGTCTTGCCTTGAACGGTGCACAAATTTTTGGAATCCGGTACCAACAGGTATAATCCCCCCCAGAACAACGTTCTCTTTCAGGCCTTTCAACCAATCAATACGACCTCGTAGAGCAGCTTTTGCTAAAACTCGAGCGGTTTCTTGAAAACTTGCTTCGGATATGAAACTTTGAGTATTCAGAGACGCTCTTGTTATTCCCAATGAGATTGCCCGATAACAGATTGATTCGTCCAAAGCGCGCCCTGCTCGTTCCGCTCGCAACAATCCGATTAATTCTCCAGGCGAAAAAACATTAGACATTCCATCTTCTGAAACCAACACTTTTGATGTTACTTGACGTACAATAATCTCTATATGTCTATTATGGATCTGTACCCCCTGGGATCGATAAACCTTTTGGATCTTATTAACCAAAGAGATACGACTTTGGGCTATGGTTAGCTCAGCTCCAATCAAAAACCCCCAGGGGATCCCAAGAATTCTTGGTATACGCTCGTTCCAACCTTCAACTCTCCTTTCGAGGTTCATCGATATTGAATCAATCGAACGCACTTCTAAGATTTGTTCTACTTTTGGAAGACCTTGCGTTATGTCACCAGATCTCGATTTTTCATATATAAATGTAACTAATGTA